TCTCACTTGATCATTAGTCACTGAAAGGTTAGAAATAGATTTTCGTTTGGCAGAAAGAGAATGAATATTTATTTGATCTTGATCCTTGTGAAGCGAAAAGGGGACTATACTGGATCTGTACGGAACTCCTGATAATATCCACAAATGACTTGTTTTTGGTAAAAGATGAACATTACTATATGTATATTCGGGTGCATGGTACACAGCGGTACTCCAGTGCATTTCTCCCTCTGAGTCAGAATAAATATGTTTTCGAACCCTCTCTTTAAAATTCAAGGTAGATACTTCGGCGCGAATCTCGGCAATCAGTTGTTCTGATTTTACATATTGATCATTTTTAACTAAAATAAAACTTTTGGGTGGAATATTTACATTATGTAGAATATCTTGACCCTCAATAGTTACATACAGGTCTATATAACATAGAAAAGCAGGATATCCATGACGTGTACGTGTGGGATGAACCAAATCTTCGTTGAATTTTATTTTTCCATTATCGGGAGCTCGTACATGTTCTGCAGTACCACCTGTAAATACTCCACCGGTATGAAAAGTTCGTAATGTTAGTTGAGTCCCTGGTTCCCCAATAGATTGACCCGCAATAATACCTACTGCTTCTCCCAATTCGACTAGGTCGCCATGAGTGGGACTACGGCCATAACATAATCGACAAATCCAAGATGCACTCCTGCAAGTAAAGGGGGTTCTAATAGATATTGGTTGTGCTCGAAAGGTTATGAATCGATTGACAAGTCCAATCCCAATATCTTGATTTCTAATGGCAATGCATCGTGCGCCCATATATATATCGTCTGCTAATACACGACCAATTAATGTTTGGATAAAAAGACTTTCTGTTATTATCCCATTTCGAGGACTCACAGAAATACCTCGGATGGTGCCACAATCCGTTCTACGTACAACAATGTGTTGAACTACTTCAACAAGTCTGCGCGTGAGGTATCCAGCATCTGATGTTCGTACAGCGGTATCCACAACTCCTTTGCGAGCTCCATAGCAGGAAATTATATATTCCGTTAAAGAGAGTCCTTCGCGTAAATTGCTTTGAATGGGTAAATCGATCATTTGTCCTTGAGGATCCGACATTAATCCCCTCATACCTACTAATTGATGGACTTGAGATGCATTTCCTCTAGCTCCCGAAAAAGACATTATATGGACTGGATTAGAAGGATCAGTCATCCTAAAATTAGGATTCATTTCTTGTCGTAAATATTCACTTGTAGCATACCAGATCTCAATGGATTGGCGTAATTTTTCTACCGCGTGTACATTCCCATAATGATGGTGTTTTTCCAAAATTAAACTTTGTTGTTCAGCATCTTGTACTAGCCATCCCTTAGAAGGTATTGTTAAAAGATCATCAATTCCTAATGAAATGGATGTAGCAGTGGCTTGCTGGAAACCCAGAGTCTTTACTTGATCCAGGATATGTGATGTATATGCCATTCCAAAGTGATCTATTAATCTGCTAATAAGTCGTTTCATGGCAGTTCCATCTATCGCTTTATTGTGAAAGACTAGATCGGCCCGTTCTGCCATAAGTACCTCCCTATTCCGTTGAGTAGGATTCGACAATGGGTTTGAGTCAGTGATTCGAAGACTGCCTTTCCTCGATCTTGATTAGCGTAGAAATTCACAAATTCTAATAATTAGAATAATAATATTACTTGAGACGGGGAGACCCGAATTGAATTATCACGGGTATCCTAGTTTAGCTTAAGTACTATACGAGCAAGCCCGGCAAAACCCTTGTATGGCTTCTTCTATTTCTCGATAAAAAGAAATATGACCAACAGTAGTTCGAATGTCTATACAAAGGATTTCTTTTTTAAAATTTCTTACTATTAGATAGTGACCATAAATCTCATGATAGGTACCAAAAGATTCACATTGAACTTCGATAGGAACTTCTCTTGGTGCAATGACGCGTTGATCTAGTCGCCAACGAAGCCACAAAGGACTATCTAGATTGATTCGTTTCTGCCGATAAGCTCCAAGTGCATCATAGGAACTACAAAAATAGGGTTCTTTTTTATACTTATGGTTATTATCATCAATTTTTTCTTGATAGTTTCGGTGATTCCATGGATTATACCTATTTGCACAAATACCTCGACGATTCCCGATCGTTAATACATAGAGTCCCATAAGCATATCTTGAGTTGGTACGGAAATGGGATCTCCAATAGCTGGAGACAAGAGATTCATATGAGAAAACATAAGTAAACGCGCCTCCGCTTGAGCCTCCAAAGATAAAGGTATATGAACAGCCATTTGATCCCCATCAAAGTCTGCATTGAATCCCTTACAAACTAATGGATGTAAACAAATAGCACGTCCTTCCACTAAAATGGGTTGGAATGCCTGTATGCCCAATCTATGCAAAGTGGGTGCTCTATTCAGCAATACAGGATGCCCCTGCATAACTTCTTGAAGTATTTCCCACACAACGGGTGCTTTTTCCCTAATTTTACTT